TTACTAGTACCCCTATTATGATTCCCAATACAGGAGTAAAAATAGGGACAAGCAACCATATGAGCCCATAGACCTCTTTTAAGGATTCCGATCTGAAAAAAGAATTGATAGCTTGTGCTTCTGTCGTATCAATTATCATTTCAACGATCAACTTCTCCCATAATGATATCTATACTACCTAGTATCGTCATAATATCAGCCAATTTCATTCTTTTAACTAGCTGAGGAAGAATTTGCAAATTGATAAAACCTGGTGGACGAATTTTCCATCTCCAGGGAAAAACACTCTGATCTCCTATCATAAAAATTCCCAATTCCCCTTTTGGGGCTTCCACTCTCACGTAAAGTTCTTGTTTCGATAATTCAAAAGCGGGCGAGGTTTTTTTACTAATGAATCGGTATTCAAAATCATTCCATTCGGAATCCCTTGCTCTATCGAAGCGTCGGACTTCTAAATTTTCATAGGGCCCCCCTGGAATTCCTTCCAAAGCTTGTTGAATAATTTTTATGGATTCCATCATTTCACTGATTCGGACTAAATAACGAGCTAATGAATCTCCTTCTTTTTGCCATTGGACTTCCCAATCAAATTCGTCGTAACACTCATAATGATCAACTTTCCGAAGATCCCATTGAATTCCCGAAGCTCGTAGCATTGGTCCTGATAAACCCCAATTTATTGCTTCCTCTCCCCCAATAATGCCCACTCCTTCAACTCGTTCCAAAAAAATGGGATTCCGCGTAATAAGCTTTTGATATTCAGTAACCCCTGTTAAAAAATAATCGCAGAAATCCAAACATTTATCTATCCAACCATGAGGTAGATCAGCAGCTACTCCTCCAATACGGAAATAATTATGCATCATTCGCATACCTGTGGCAGCTTCGAATAGATCATATATCAATTCTCTTTCTCTGAAAATATAGAAGAAAGGGGTCTGCGCACCGATATCCGCCATAAAAGGTCCAAGCCATAACAAATGAGAAGCTATACGACTCAGTTCAAGCATAATGACTCTGATATAGCTGGCTCTTTTAGGTACTTGAATATTTCCCAGCTGCTCTGGTGCATTTACCGTTATTGCCTCTGTAAACATGGTCGCTAAATAATCCCAACGGGTTACATAAGGCAGATATTGTATAATTGTTCGATTTTCTGCAATTTTTTCCATTCCTCTGTGTAAATAACCCAATATGGGTTCACAGTCAATAACATCTTCACCATCGAGAGTAACGATGAGTCGAAGAACACCATGCATTGATGGGTGGTGAGGACCCATATTGACTATCATGAGGTCTTTTCTTGTAGCTGGTACAGTCATATGTTTTTTCCCGATTCATTATTCCATGAATTGCTGAAAACGAAACGAAGTTCATCCAAATTCAAGATCTAATAAATATAAAATAAATAAAAAATAAAGTAATTCAAATCGTCAAATTAACTTAACGAGTTTTTGGCTCCCGAATAGCCAACTGCCCCATTAATTCTTTATAACGTACTCTATTTTTCTTTGACAAATAAGCCAGCAGCCGTTGACGTTTTCCCAGAATTTTCCGTAGACCTCTCTGAGATAAATAGTCTTTTCTGTGCAATTGCAAATGTGAAGTAAGTCTCCGTATCTTATTGGTGAAATTGAATACTTGAAATTCAACAGAACCCTTCTTTTTTTCTTTTTCTTCTTGCGAAATAACTGAGATTAATGAATTTTTTACCATAAAAAGAATTCTTCTCCCCTTTTTTCTTTTTTTTTACATTTACAGATATGGATTTTACCGATTAGTAATAATAATGCCAAACGGTTGAATCTGGTATACACAATAATCTGGATTGATTCATATACTGCTTGTTCTATCAAATTCAATTAATCAATAATCAAATTTGCAATTTGATTCGGATATAGATAAAAAACATGGTATGCTTCTGCAACCACAAAAGAGAGAAATTTGGACATAAGATAAGAGGAGTCTGCCCATTCATTCCTAGATCTAATTCATAAGTTCATTGAATCAGTATCATGTACGATAATGTATTCTAACACAACGGGTGTGTACATCTGTTTTTCCTATACCATATCCGATATGACACGTGATGTATAAGAAATGGATTATCAACCAATTTTCAATCGTGGATACATATGTATCCTTGACATACTGAAACGACTACCATTATTAGTATTAAACCAATAGCGATTCATACAAACTAAATCTTCGAATCGATAATTGGGCCAAAGAAATAATTTGAACTTAATGAATTTATTTGTATCTATATTAAGATGCTTGCCCTCATCCAGAAATTGACCACAGGTCCTTACATTGTTCTCATTGCAGAATACTGGATTTCTATCCAAAAGATTCACATTTCCCGAATTTAAACAAATGAGAATTCTCAATTCTCTACGCCGCCTAGGAGATGAAATATTTTCAGGAACAAGTAAATCATAATGATTTTCGTCTCTGTTCCCATCCAGCCTTTCATGTCTTGCAATAGATTCATCAAAACCATTCTTATCAAGATTTTTTTTTTCTCGGCCTCTTCGATTAGTTTGGTACTTACTCTTATGGACCAGTGAAATAGCTATGGTTTCATACATAATCAATAGTCCATCCCATTTTATAGACAGACGAACCGGTTCGATAATCAATATTCCTTTTTTTATTAATTCTGGGGGAGTTAGATCTTTCTGAATTAGCATTACATCCAGACTCATTTCTTCGCTTTGAATAGAGGATATAGCAATTTCCTGTGGATTTATCAGTCTAAGCAGAAGGCAATATACCTGGAGATTTTTGATTATTCTTTGATTCAAATGAGCATCCCATCTCAATTGAAAACACAAATATCGTTTCAGGAGGAAAGCGAGGTCTGCTGCCGCGGTGTTCTTAGTCTTAGATTGCTTTTCCTTTCTACTTTGAATATCTGATCCCCCATAATTGTCTTTAACATCTTTCTCTTGGTTTGATAGATCTGAGCCAAAATCTCCTTGGCCTGCTTGCTCTTTTTCTTCTGTATTTCCATTTTCGAATTCAAATTCAAGAGATTTTTTTTGAGTAGGTGATATACGAAGACCTGTTTTTTGCTTTCCGTTGAGATTTTTATTTTCACTAGCATTTGCATTTCCAATAAAATTGAAAAGAAGTGATTTGATTAGTATGAGCCACGGTTGAATCTTATATGCATCATAAAGTAACACAAATTCTGGGAAAAACCAAAGTTCCAGATTCGACATGGGATGATTTCGTATTTCTTCATTCATTCCCATCCAGTCAAAAGAGGTTTTTGTTTGACGGAATGAGTTGATTTGTTTATGAATCGCGAGATAAAAAAGATCTTTCTTATCAATTTTATCAATTATTTGAGAATAATTAGTCCCAGTCTTAGTTTTTTTATTGATGTTGTCTCCGTTATCCATATTGGTCCAGTCCTCAATATCGATCTTTTTTCTAAGACAAAAATTAAAAATTCTCCAATCAAAATATTTTCTATCCGTATTTTTATCCGTATCAATAATAGAATCTTCTCTTAGATAATCACTAATAGCTACACCGTCTAACACATAAAAAAATTCGGGGTTATATGTGTTGCAATTATAGGAGATGTCTAGGACCTCGTTGACTTGTAATGGTGATCCAAAAATATATGAGTCCCTCTTATGTTCATAATTAATATATTTATGTGAAAAAAGATCATATCTGTAGTTTTTTTTTAATTTTGCTTTTTGACTCGGTAATGAATCCACTGCATAATTCTTTTTTTTCTCATAATGAATTAATCGGTCTTTATCATATGAATCCAAATTTTTTGAGTCTTTATTTTGAACCATATAACTTTGATTGACTCTATTTCGCAATTTTTGCAGTCCTAATCTAGACCATCTAGTCTGGGATAAATCGTATTGAGAATGACCCCTTAACCAGTTTTTCCATTCATTCATTCCAAAATTGCGAAGTTTCTTATGCCTTGATTCGGAATGAAATATTTCTTGTGTTCCAACATAATCCTTTATTTTATCCTTAAGAAAAAGAGATGTTCCGTTATATTGAAGTACAGGTCTCAAGTGATACTTGTTAATAACTTCGGTTTGTGATAATTTGTAAAATACATATGCCTGTGACAAGGAGGATAGGGCACAAAAACTCTGTGAATTCTTATTAGTAATATTCGAAAGCGAATGTTTTATAGTCGAAATAAAATGAATTGTATTTTGATTTGTTTCATCATTGTAACCATATTTCTCAATAATTTTTTCTTTTGATTCAAGGGAAAGTTTTACATTGATCCTCGGAATATGAATAATACATAGAAGGTATATTCTTTCAAGAAATAATTTTAGAAAATAGTGCCATTTGCTTATTAATCGTTCACTTATTCTTTTTAATATCTGCCAAATATTTGTATTTTTCGGCGATTCTAATCTTTTATCATCACAACTTGTCTCCTTAGGACCAATCTTTATATCTGGAGTTATAAATATTTTTTTCTTGTCTTTTGTTATTTTTTCGATTTGATTTCTGATTGTACTTGTCCTATTAATCAGATCCTTCATTTTTGTTTCTGTCAGTGAATAATTTGTCCAATCCAGGGATCTAATTCGAATGGACGATTCATGAATAATCTGATTACTTATTATAGTTATAGAATTTTTTCCATTTTTATTTTGACTCGATTCATGTACTTCCCTCAATCCAAATAAGAGAATTGGATTTGTTTTTGCAAGCTTTTTCATTATTCTTTTTATAAATCGAACTATTTCGATAACCCATCTTGTTTTTTCTTTTAAGACCTTTAGAAAACTTTTTGTTTTTTCTTTAAAAATTATTAGAACTAGAAAACATTTCTTTTTAACTTTTCTAATTTTTTTTTCAAGTTCTTTATAAATGGGTCCAAAAAAAGAAGGTCGTTTTCGGAGAGCACCAAAAGGAAGTTCAGCTTCCATTCCAAGAACGGTTAAAAAACAAAAATTCGATTTTTTTCCTTTCTTTTTCATTGGATTTCTATGATG